CCTTTTCAGATTTTGCACGTGTAATACATGTTCCTTCTATTTCTCCAAGTAAAGCCCTTCGCATCGCGATACCTATCGTATCTGCTTGGCCTTTCATAAGCGGGGCCAAAATGAAACGGCCATAATAAAGACGCTTACTGTCTGTTCTTGATTCAACACACTTCCACTGTAGTGTCCGAGTGGATACTGCTACTTCCTCTCGAACCATAATAATATTATTCTTTTTTCAGATCATTGAATCATTTATTTCTCTTGAAATCCGTTCAATTCTTATTTCTACACACGTCTTTTTTTAGGAGGTCTACATCCATTATGTGGCATAGGGGTTACGTCACGTACGAAACTTAATAGTATACCACTTCTACGAATAGCTCGTAATGCTGCATCTCTTCCGAGACCAGGACCCTTTATCATTACTTCTGCTCGTTGCATACCCTGATCCACTACTGTACGAATAGCATTTCCTGCTGCGGTTTGAGCAGCAAATGGTGTCCCTCTTCTTGTGCCTCTGAATCCACAAGTACCAGCGGAGGACCAAGAAACCACCTGACCTAGTACATCTGTAACAGTCACAATGGTATTGTTGAAACTCGCTTGAACATGAATAACTCCTTTTGGTATTCTACGCCCACTCTTACGTGAACCAATACGCCCATTCCTACGTGAACCAATTCTTGGTATAGGTTTTGTCATATTTTATCATCTCATAAATATGAGTCAGAGATATACGGATATATCCATTTCATATCAAAACAGATCCTTTATTTGTCCATCGGGTCCTTTAGAAAATCCCCTTTTCTTTTTAGAAAGATTACCCTTGTCTCTGTTTATGTCTCGGATTGAAACAAATTACTATAATTCGTCCCCGCCTACGGATCAGTCGACATTTTTCACAAATTTTACGAACAGAGGCCCTTATTTTCATATTTGTTATTCCTTACCTTAATTCCGAATCTACTCCTTGGAAGAAAATAAGTCTCTTGAAATTTTGAACCTCGAATTGTATTCCCACGAAAGGAATGTTTAAAAAGCCACCTACACCTAATCGTTTGAATCTTTGTTGCGAAGTCTATAAATTATACGTCCCCTGGTTGAATCATAACGACTTACTTCGATTTTTACTCTATCTCCTGGTAGTATCCGTATAAAACTTCGTCGGATCCTCCCCGAAACATAACCTAGAATCAGATCTTCATTATCTAAACGAACCCGGAACATACCATTGGGAAGTGATTCAGTAATTAAACCTTCATGAATCAATTTTTGTTCTTTCATTCCAGGTAACCCCCTTGAAGTATCAACTAATGGAGGAGGAGTGATATTAAACAACCCGTCTTTCCTCTCCTTTTTCACAAATAGGAAGTTACGGATCAACTTCGGATACCAGAAGGATCACCATATATAACACAAAACTTCTCCTCCAATTCCTTCTAGTCGAGCTTCTCGATCTGTCATTATACCTCTAGAAGTAGAAAGAATTACAATCCCCATTCCACCTAAAATCCTAGGAATTCGTTGATAGTTGGAATAGATTCGTAGACCGGGTCGGCTGATACGCTTTAAAATATTTCTATATGTTCCTTTCCTATTTCTTCTATGTCGCAGGGTTGAAACCAAGAAATATTTGTTGTTTTCCCGATGTTTCCTAACGTTTTCAATAAAACCTTCTCGTAGAAGTATTTTAACAACGCTTTCGGTCATATTAGTAGATGCTATTCGAACCGTTCCTTTTTTATCCATGTCGGCATTTCTTATAGAAGTTAATATATCGGCAATAGTGTCCCTACCCATGACGAACTATAATTATTGGTGCCTCCTAATTTTGATATAATCAACATGTTCCGTTTTTTTTTATGTGAATTTTTGATTCTTTATTTATGAATTATTAAAAGTATATCCGTGAAACACAATCTACTAATTGATCCATTTCAGATACCCTACTATATCATGGTCTCATCTACTAGTATTTATAATACCTCAGGAGCTAATGAGACTATTTTAGTGAAATTCAACTGTCTCAATTCTCGAGCGATCGCTCCAAAAACCCGAGTTCCTTTTGGATTTCCTTCTTGATCAATGACAACTGCTGCATTGTCATCATATCGTATTATCATACCGTTGTCACGTCTGAGTTCTTTACATGTACGTACAATTACAGCTCTGATCACTTCTGATCTTTCGAGAGGCATATTGGGCACTGCTTCTTTTATTACAGCAACAATAACGTCACCAATATGAGCATATCGGTGATTACTAGCTCCTATGATTCGAATACACATCAATTCTCGAGCCCCGCTGTTGTCCGCTACATTCAAATGGGTCTGAGGTTGAATCATATCATTTTTTTTTTGAATCTGTTCTTTCAATGCAAAGGTCGAAGGAAAAAAGAAAGAAATATTGTCTGTCCAGAAATAAAGAAATCCGCGATTGTTTTTTTCATCATAAATACCCCTTTGGTTCCACATCCCTATCCTGAAATAATGAATTGCGTTCGTATAGGCATTTTGCACGCAGCTATTTTAATAGCTGCTCTGGCTACAGTTTCCGATACTCCGCCCATTTCATAAAGTATTCGACCCGGCTTAACAACAGATACCCAATATTCGGGAGATCCCTTCCCCGAACCCATACGGGTTTCCGTAGGTCTTACTGTAACGGGTTTGTCGGGAAATATACGGACCCATATTTTTCCACCACGGCGCGCATATCGTGTCATTGCTCGTCGCCCTGCTTCTATTTGTCTAGATGTGATCCAAGCGGGTTCAAGTGCCTGAAGAGCATATCTACCGAAACAAATATGATTGCCTCGATAAGATATTCCCTTCATTCTTCCTCTATGTTGTTTACGGAATCTGGTTCTTTTGGGGTTATAGTTGATGGTTGTTTCTCAACCTCATCTCTACTACAGAACCGGACATGAGAGTTTCTTCTCATCCAGCTCCTCGCGAATGAAACGATTCAATAATATTACAGATACACATGTATTTATTGAATAATACACTAAATCATGGGATTTATTGATATTGAATCTGTCACGTAGGAATCTGTATATCTTGTATATATAGCTAGACGTATATTTCTATATATAGAAGATAATGCCTTTGCTTTATTTTTATAACGAACCCTTGACCTTTACCGAATCGGCCAAAATTTTGCAATTCAATAAGGGTTTCGCGGGCGAATATTTACTCTTTCAATATTTGTTTCATTCGTAGGGTCAACCCATGGCCTCTCAGAATAAATCAATTGGTTCCTGGTTGGTTCCGCCATCCCACCCAATGAATCATTAGGATTCGTTTTCAATAGAATCTTCTGCAGTCACAGGTTCCGTCGTTCCCATAGCTTCTCCATTAATGGCTAGGCCTGAACTCTGCAATGGAGCTCCTCAATTCAAGTTCGTTCCCAAGTCAATCTCCTCAGTCTCTATTGACTCGAGGCTCTTTATTATTGGTATTTTTCCTATGAACCGTATTCATCTAATTATGGACGAATCAGTATTGATGCTTTATCACACTGCCTTTTATGAGATGATTCATAATAGACCATACATATTGGAATCATATACCATTGATATTCTCCTTCTCTCTTTCTCTCGCCCTTCCATTTACCCACATCCCTCTATTTTCGCTTCACAATCCATAATCAGATTGATTTTTCCTTTATGGAAAAAAGATTTCAGTTGCTACAACTATATGATTGACACATCATATAGTGACTGGTTCCTTGGATCTCGATAATACGAAGCAATGAGCTGGTTCTAAGTTCTATAGTTATTAGTTAGGGGCCAGTCCTTTTTTTTTTGAATCCCAACTCTAAAGAAAAACCAACGAGTCACACACTAAGCATAGCAATTCTACCAAATGATCAATCCAATTTTTATTCAACCCTATAGAATTAGAATTGCTCATTTTTCATTGAAGGGAAAAAGAATAGTTTGTCGTTTTTTGTTCTATCACTGGATAGAATGGCAAGGAAAGGCCCATTATTGCTCGTCTACAAATATCCAAATTTTGATGCCTAATACCCCATAGATAGTTCGAACTGTATAGGAACAATGATCAATTTTAGCTCGAATGGTTTGTAGGGGAACCCTACCTTCTCTGATCCATTCGACACGTGCAATTTCTTTTCCGTCGATACGTCCTGCAATTTGCACTTGAATTCCTTTTGTATCCGCTTGTTCAGTTAATTCAATAGCTTTTTTCATTGCCTTTCGAAAGGAAACTCTATTCTTTAATTGTAGAGCTATATATTCTGCAAGAATATTAGGTTGTCCATAAGGTTTTGCAACTCTTGTGATAGCAATGTTAAGTCTCCGGTTCACAGAATTAAATCCTTTTTGTACATTGATCTGTAATTCTTCGATTCCTCGTGTTCGACCCTCTATTAACAAATTTGGAAATCCAATATAGATTATGACCTGGATCAGATCGATTTTTTTTTGAATCTCTATATGTGCAATTCCTTCGAAACCCGAGGATATTCTCCTATTTTTTTGTACATAATTCTTGATACAATCTCGTATTTTTTCATCTTCCTGGAGACCTATGGAATAATTTTTTGGTTGCGCGAACCAAAGGGATCTATGCTTTTGGTTTTCCCCACCAAGTCGGAAACCAAGGGGATTTATTTTTTTGCCCATATTTTTCTTCTCTCTCTTTCTCTTTTTTTTCTCTCTCTCTCTCTTTCTCCAAATATCTCTCTATTATAGGATCTTTCCATTGATCCTTTGTTTCTAAATATATATCCTGATCCGTTTTCTTTTTCGAGCTATCCCTCACTACAATAATGATATGACAGGTGGGTCTTTTTATCGGATAACTACGTCCTCGAGCCCGAGGTTTTAACCTTTTCACGATAGTACCCCCATTGACTTCGGCTTTACTAATGACTGAATCAGCTTCGTTGAAACTTTTATTGTGACTAGCATTTGCTGCTGCAGAATAAACCAATTTAAAAATGGGATAAGATGCTCGATAAGGCATGAGTTCCAGTAGCAT